GTCCATTTCAAATTCTTGGTCATACAGATAGATTAATATTTTAGGATAGATATTACCTCCCCCTTTCCCTTTCAAACAAACAAATTCAAATGATTGAAGTTTTTCTATTTGGAATCGTGTTAGGTCTCATTCCTATTACTTTAGCTGGATTATTCGTAACTGCCTATTTACAATATCGACGTGGTGATCAATTGGACCTTTGATTAATTAACATCTCTTTTGCTTATTGACCTCCTATTTATTTGTTTTAATCCTAATCCCCAGGAGGTGTCAAATTCGGACTTGAGACTGTGCTGTTCAAATATTTCAGTGTCATTCTCGATCTCACAAGAATGGAATCACGCTCTGTAGGATTTGAACCTACGACATCGGGTTTTGGAGACCCGCGTTCTACCGAACTGAACTAAGAGCGCTTTATTCTCATAAATAATTTTTTATTTTTATGAGGCCCCAATACATCTTTCAGACATATACAATATCAATATATTGTGATATTGTATATGTCTGAATCGGTCTCAATTGATCCCTTGTTACTGCTCATACATACGATAAGTCAATAAGTAATAGTTAGGGATAGGGATGACAGGATTTGAACCCGTGACATTTTGTACCCAAAACAAACGCGCTACCAAGCTGCGCTACATCCCTCTCAATTGGTTTCTAGTGTCATTGTAAAGAATCTTTGTCTTGTTTTCCATATTTTTCTTTTCTCTGTTGATATATATATATCAATTATTCAATTATCCTGCCATTTTTTCTTTCTTTTTAGTTTCCTATTGTATATTATAAGGATATTAAAAATAAAAATATTTATTCTATAGAATAAAATAAGAATATTTAATTAAATAAAAAATATAATAATTAGAATATAAAAAAGAAAGAATATATATATATAAAGTATGAAAATAAATAAATTAAATAGGAAATTTCCCTAAACTAAACCGGAAAAATATTTTTAGGGAACGCTCGGGCAGAAATAGACTTCTTTTTTGTTAAAAAAAATATCTAAAGAATCATTGTCCAGTCCATTTCGATTTGAATTAGGAACTCTGCCGACAAATACAAGTGGTTATTAACTAAATAACCATCTGATCATATTCCCCTAGGTTATTATGTATTAAAAATGACAATAAAGAAAGAAGGAGGATTTTAAATGCGAGATCTAAAAACATATCTCTCCGTGGCACCAGTGATAAGTACTCTATGGTTCGGGGCTTTAGCGGGTCTCTTGATAGAGATCAATCGTTTATTCCCGGATGCATTGATATTCCCCTTTTTTTCATTCTAGTTATTGGCACAGGAGGGGTTGAAGAAGATTCGAGATCCAATCCAATATCTGTGATTAATTCTCTTCTTCTTTATTTATTCTTTCTCTTTTCTAACTTATTCTAATCTAATTCTAAAAGAGAAAGAATAAAGGTGAATTCGGCCTCAGCGAAACTCGGAATCTGGATCTGGCCCAAGCTGAAATGGAAATGAATTAATAATTATGGAAAATTATTAATTCATTTCCATTCTGGTCTCACTCTATTATTAATTGAAATGGAATAGCTAGGGCGGGGGCAACAATATCATACAAGATACTTAAACGAAAACTTAAATATTGCACTGCGATTCGAATTATCAACTTCTACTTTTTTCGTTCCTTTCTTTTTCTTCTTCGAATCCCAAAATCGAAGAGTTAAGTGAATCAAAAACCCAAAGGAGGTTCATGGCCAAGGGTAAAGATATCCGAGTAACGGTTATTTTGGAATGTACCAATTGTGCTCAAAATAGTGTTAATAAAAATAAGGAATCAACTGGTATTTCCAGATATATTACTCAAAAGAATCGACACAATACGCCTAGTCGATTGGAATTGAGAAAATTCTGTCCCTGTTGTTGCAAACATATGATTCACGCAGAGATAAAGAAATAGATAAAATTGATCGCTTCTGTGTTACCCTTCCAAACAAAGGGAAGGAACATGAAAAAAAAATGACCTATTTTTCATATTAAATAAATAAAAGGTAGTAATAAATAAAAGGTAGTAGGTAGTAAAAATAGAAATAAAACAAAATAAATCTTTTTTTTTTGTAAGAAATAGGATTTTCGGGATAGAAATAAACAAACCATGGATAAATCTAAGCGACTCTTTCTTAAATCCAAGCGATCTTTTCGTAGGCGTTTGCCCCCGATCCAATCGGGGGATCGAATTGATTATAAAAACATGAGTTTAATTAGTCGATTTATTAGTGAACAAGGAAAAATATTATCTAGACGCGTGAATAGATTGACCTTAAAACAACAACGATTAATTACGATTGCTATAAAACAAGCTCGTATTTTATCTTCGTTACCTTTTCTTAATAATGAAAAACAACTTGAAAAAAGTGAGTTGACCACTAGAACTACTACTATCAGTCTTAAAAAAAGAAATAGAGTGAGTTGACCACTAGAACTACTACTATCAGTCTTAAAAAAAGAAATAGAGTTACTCTTCAATTGAATTCAAATTTGAATCTAAACTCAAATCAAATGTGGATTGATGTTTTGTTCGAAAACTACGACAATCCAATTCGGGTTGTTCATTTTATTTTGATGTTATTTTGATGACTTTATGATATGAATTCGATTTTATTATCATACAAAACTCTACTACTTTCCCGGAGTTCAGTCTCCGGGAAAGTAGTAGAGTTTTGTATGATCTCGTTGGCAATCATAAAAAGACAATCTCCTTTTAATATAGCTATTTGTGCAACTATTTTACGATTAAGAAGCAATTGCCTCTTGTACAGATTATACATTAAATTATGATAACTATAGTATATATTTTTTTTATTCTCACCAATTACTGCATTTATTCGACTGATCCACAAACCGCGAAAATCCCTTTTTTTCCTATCTCTATCCCGATGAGCCGAAACAAAAGCTTTTATTTTCTTTTGAGTAATAGTTCGAGTAAGTCTTGAATGAGCCCCCCGAAAGCTTGATGTAAATAAACGAATTTTTGTCCTCCGTTTCCGAGCTATATATCCCCGTTTAATTCTGGTCATTGAATAAATAAAATAAGACTTTTTTTTGATGAATAACTATTTGATTTCCTTTCTTTCAGTTATTCTTTTTTCCCCTCCGAGTCTATTAATAACAAAAATAGATTCTTCCAATGTATAAAATCAAAATTCCAATGGCTTTTGCTACTATAACCTTCCCAACCACGATTTTTTCTTTTTATTTCTAAGCATTTAACCTCGAAACGAAATAAGAAATTGTATTGATACTAGGTATCAAAAAAACATAGTAAATTAAATAGAAATAGATAAAGAAATGGTGAGTTCCATCGTTTCTATGATTACTTTTTAAACGGCCAGGTCCTCTCTATACACCGGAGCCCCCCCTTCATTTAATCAATGTTATTTTATTGTTAACTTGTACAGTTCACACTCTTTGGCTCTACCCATGAAATATCTAATAATAGGTCTTTCACAACGAAATCTAGCTATACAGTAACGGTATTTAAGTATGAAGATTAGCTGGGTAGCTGACCCTCTTAGTCCGTTCTTGCAAAAATAAGCATAATCTTTCCGCTTTTTTTAATTGAAATAGGATTTTCCCCGCTTAAGAGGTAACCATTTGCTACCAATGGGGAAGCTTTTCTCATCCTAAATTGCAAATTGAGGTGATTGGGTTGGCACCAATCAAAACCATAAATTTGATACACAATAGAAGAATATATATATTATTAATAGATTTTTAACCGATCACCGATACTGGAATAAATTGTTTCCTTTCTTTTGTCTTAGTCTATGGATTTGAACGAGTCGCACATACACCCTAGTACACGTTCCTCGGCGCTGAGGGCATCCCCGAAGAGCGGGGGATTTCGTGACATTTCGGATTGGCTGTCTTGTGTTTCTAATAAGTTGTTTCATAGTTGGCATGGTGAGTCGTATACATACTGAGCTGGTTTAGATCAATCCGAACCCGATCCGATCATTACGAATGACTTATTATATTCTATTAATAGAACTATTCCCTTAAATCCGGTAAGAAGATTAAGTAAGAAGATAAAATAAAATCTCAAATCGTGTATTTGCGCGGACTCCTTCCTTGCCGTTCGTTAATCTTTTATTCAACCGCTACAAGATCGACAATTCCGTGGGCTTGGGCTTCTGCTGCTGACATAAAAACATCCCTTTCCATGTCTTCAGATACAAGCCATAAAGGTTTGCCCGTTCTTTGTACATAAACCCTTGTGATAGTTTCGCGCAGTTTCAATAATTCTTCCGCTTCTAGGATAAATTCTCCCGTTTGTGCCTCATAAAAAGAACTAGCGGGTTGATGGATCATTACCCTGATGATATAACATCATAAAGGTTTCTTCTCTCTCGCACGATAAGGCGAGAGAGAAAAATAATAAATAAAATAATAAAAAAAAAAAGATAAAATTGAATAACCGTACAGGCTTCTTTTGCGTATTGCATACGGCTATACTATGGAATTGATTTTTACCTTACATCGAAGATCGAAAAAATAGAAAATATACTGGGTCTGATAGACCCGTATCAGTAAATGATCCAATAACCATCCTTCCTTTTTTAGAGTATTTCAAAAAAAAATACTATGACGGCTCCCTTGCTTTATTATTTCGTCTGTTATTTAGCAATCCCAAAGTTTCTTTTTTTTTTTTTCAAATAGTTATAAAATAAAAAAACAATTTTTTTGTTTTTCCTATTCTTTCATAACATAAATATTGTTAAAAGTTTTCCGGTGTGAAAACTCAAAACAAAAAAATTTTGTGACACTGAAATAGGCTCCCGATAGATCAGATCAAATCGTAAATAACCCCCTTTTTCATACTACTCTTTCGATACATAATCGAATGGTTTTGAAAAAAAAAAAAATTGCATATCGAACTCGAAGTGCCATGCTATTATTACTTAATATTCATAGGGCGAAGGCATAGTCTTTTTATTTGAGGAAAAAAAGACTCATTGGCGCCAAGCGTGAGGGAATGCTAGACGTTTGGTAATTTCTCCTCCTGCCAAAATAAAGGATCCCATTGAAGCAGCTAATCCCATGCATACTGTCTGTACATCTGGTTGTACAAATTGCATAGTATCATAAATAGCTATTCCGGGTATTACCCATCCGCCTGGAGAATTTATAAACAGATACAAATCTTGGTTATCGTCCTCTATACTGAGATATACCATAAGGCCGATAAGTTGATTCGATATTTCACTATCAACCTCTTGGCCTAAAAAAAGTAATCTTTCTCGATAAAGTCGATTGATTAGGATAAAATTTTATCACCTAAGAGCCATACATGCACCTTTTGATGCATACAGTTCACCAAACAAAAATCGCAAAAAGGAATCAATGTGTAGATTTCAACCCTCTTTCCTTTTTCATAATGGACTTTTCCGAACTTCTAAAGAAAGGAAAGGTCTTTTTTTCTTACATTTTTCAAGAAAAGAAAGACGACTTTTCTTTTTTTGACCCCTTTATCTATTCTATTAATATAGATAGAATCTAATAAAATAGATAAAGTACTAACCATATTGAACTAACTTTTCATTGATGTATTGTTTTCATCGAGATCGAATCGAAATCGCAATGTCATTTTCTTGTTTCTGAATGGGCTTCTTCAATTCTTTTAGGTTTCTGTTCGACTCTGGGTAAAGAAAGATCTGCTCGATTTGGATTTGCACATATAGGACAAATACTGCAATACCACATCTTTTTGCTATGAACCCCCCGTTTTTTCTGAATTTCTTGTTTCACATTTTCTGCCAAATATATGATGATATGATAAAAGTAGTAATCGTAGATATATGACCAATTGGTTTTTTCTAAACAGAGCCTGGATGCTTCATTTTATTGGTCTAACCAAGCCAACCATAAATTATTCGAAATTTAGAATAGTAATCTGGATACCCCCCCAACCAAACAAAAAATCGATCTAATTGCACTTCAGTACACTTCACGCTCAAAATTTTTGATGATTCAATCAATCTTTTTTTGGAGGTGAAAGAGAGTATATCTCGATCGGGGGAGAGACCGGGGAAATCCCATATGACCCAATATATCTGACAAGTCGCACTATATGTCAACCCAAGATGCATCTTCCTCTCCAGGACTTCGAAAGGGTACTTTTGGAACACCAATAGGCATTAAATGGAGAAAAAGAATGGAACAGTATATCTCACTTTGATGTGGAAACGTAAAAATAAATGGGTTTATTGTGTTAAAAATGATTTGTCTTTATCATATTGTATTTAATTTATAAATCATAAATAAAAAAGGAAGACCAAATGAAATAAAGGAAAGTTCTTACAAATAGGTCCTTTGAGTGATAAACGAATATGTCTGCATTCCCTGATAAAAAGACTCATAGAAATATAAAAACATAGAAATAAAAAAGGGGGTAGGTCAACCCCCCTACCATTGCGTATTGTTACTTATCGGGTATAGAATAGATCTGCTTCTTTTTGTTCCTACGAATATAATTGTTCCATTATTACTAAAAAACTAGAACAAATATGAATCCTTTACCCGCGATAATCTACTGAAAGGGGAGGGTCCATAGTATATCGTTTTTTCCAGTGCAATAAAGTTACATAGTGTCTATTTTTTGTTGATATAAGAGGTATTTTCATGGGTTTGCCTTGGTATCGTGTTCATACCGTTGTATTAAATGATCCCGGCCGTTTGCTTTCTGTCCATATAATGCATACAGCTTTGGTTGCTGGTTGGGCCGGTTCGATGGCTCTATATGAATTAGCAGTTTTTGATCCTTCTGATCCTGTTCTTGACCCAATGTGGAGACAGGGTATGTTCGTTATACCCTTCATGACTCGTTTAGGAATAACCAATTCATGGGGGGGTTGGAGTATCGCAGGGGGAACTATAACGAATCCGGGTATTTGGAGTTACGAAGGTGTGGCCGGGGCACATATTGTGTTTTCGGGCTTGTGCTTTTTGGCGGCTATCTGGCATTGGGTCTATTGGGATCTAGAAATCTTTTGTGATGAACGTACAGGAAAACCTTCTTTGGATTTGCCAAAAATCTTTGGAATTCATTTATTTCTTGCAGGGGTGGCTTGTTTTGGTTTTGGCGCATTTCATGTAACAGGATTGTATGGTCCTGGAATATGGGTGTCCGATCCGTATGGACTAACTGGAAGGGTACAACCCGTAAATCCCGCATGGGGTGTGGAAGGTTTTGATCCTTTTGTTCCGGGGGGGGTAGCCTCTCATCATATTGCAGCAGGAACATTGGGCATATTGGCGGGCCTTTTCCATCTTAGTGTGCGTCCACCCCAACGGCTATACAAAGGATTGCGTATGGGAAATATTGAAACCGTCCTTTCCAGTAGTATCGCTGCTGTCTTTTTTGCAGCTTTTGTTGTTGCTGGAACTATGTGGTATGGTTCAGCAACTACTCCGATTGAATTGTTTGGTCCCACTCGTTATCAATGGGATCAGGGATACTTCCAGCAAGAAATATATCGAAGAGTGGGGGCTGGGCTAGCCGAAAATCAAAGTTTATCAGAAGCTTGGTCTAAAATTCCTGAAAAATTAGCTTTTTATGATTACATCGGCAATAATCCGGCAAAAGGAGGATTGTTTAGAGCGGGCTCAATGGACAATGGAGATGGAATAGCCGTCGGTTGGTTAGGACATCCTATCTTTAGAGATAAAGAGGGGCGTGAACTTTTTGTACGTCGTATGCCTACTTTTTTTGAAACATTTCCAGTTGTTTTGGTAGACGGAGACGGAATTGTTAGAGCCGATGTTCCTTTTCGAAGGGCAGAATCGAAGTATAGTGTCGAACAAGTGGGTGTAACTGTTGAGTTCTATGGTGGCGAACTCAATGGAGTCAGTTATAGCGATCCCGCTACTGTGAAAAAATATGCTAGACGTGCTCAATTGGGTGAAATTTTTGAATTAGATCGTGCTACTTTGAAATCGGATGGCGTTTTTCGTAGCAGTCCAAGGGGTTGGTTTACTTTTGGACATGCTTCGTTTGCTCTGCTCTTCTTTTTCGGACACATTTGGCATGGTGCTAGAACTTTGTTCAGAGATGTTTTTGCTGGTATCGACCCAGATTTGGATGCTCAAGTAGAATTTGGAGCATTCCAAAAACTTGGAGATCCAACTACAAGAAGACAAGCAGTCTGATAGAACACTCTTTTGTTCCTTTTCGATTTTTTTTGTTGTGATTTGAATTTGACATAAGGAACCGGGTAAATCTTGATCTGAATCATTGCATTATGTTTTACTCTTGTTCTTTCTTTTTCTTTATCCGGGAGATGACCCCCCCCCCCCAAAAAAAAAAAAACAGGTATGAAAGTTATAATTGTAAACCACGATCAAATCTATGGAAGCATTGGTTTATACATTCCTCTTAGTCTCGACTTTAGGAATCATTTTTTTCGCTATCTTTTTTAGAGAACCCCCTAAAGTTCCAACTAAAAAGATGAAATGATTTTTCATTATCTCAATTGAAGTAATGAGCCTCCCAATATGTTGGGAGGCTCATTACTTCAATTAGTCCCCATGTTCTTCGAATGGATCTCTTAGTTGTTGAGAGGGTTGCCCAAAAGCAGTATATAAGGCATACCCAGTAAAACTTACAAGTAAACCAGATATAGAGATGGCAACTAGGGTTGCTGTTTCCATTATTATATAATTTCAAGACCACAATGGATCTATAGGATAAGATCTTTTATTTACAGCGGAATAGTCTACAAAGTCAACAGATCTCAATGAATAAAAAAATAGGATTTATGGCTACACAAACCGTTGAGGGTAGTTCTAGATCTGGTCCAAGACGAACTGTTGTAGGGGATTTATTGAAACCATTGAATTCAGAATATGGTAAAGTAGCTCCGGGGTGGGGAACTACTCCTTTAATGGGTGTTGCAATGGCTCTATTTGCGATATTTCTATCTATTATTTTGGAGATTTATAATTCGTCCATTTTACTGGACGGAATTTCTATGAATTAGATTCACAAGAACCGACTGCCTAGATTTTCAATATAAATGAAAGTTAAGCATTTAGGTCTTTGATTTTTAGCCCATTCCATTTTTATTTTTGGTAGTTCGACCGTGGAATTTCTTTGTTTTTGTATTTCCGGAATATGAGTGTGTGACTTGTTATAATTGATCCTATTGACAGTACAGAACATAAAATAGATCTGTCATCTTGATAGAGAAGAGATGGTTTTCCCCCGTCAGATATTTATTCTAGTATCTGGAGCACGGAAGATAGAAAATAGATTTTAAAGTATTAGAACTATGATTCATACTTAATATTTAGACCTCGCAACCGGACTCAAAAAAATTTTCAATTTTAGCAGTTAAGTTATAATAAATCGAAAATTTTTGATTTTTTCAAACCGTCGCCGCCTATCTTTCTTTATTTTGATCAAAGTACAAACGTTTCTTTGGCTTTGGATTTTTTTTTCATTATATCTATTCATTGAATATGTGATAATCTAGCAGTTCTTACTCAGGGAATTTTTGGACTTAGATTAAAAGTTTTTTCAATCATCGTGGTTCTGGTATGAATCTGAAGTTTTTTTAATTGATTCATAGGGTCTTAACAAGAGAATTCCTATCAATAAGAATAATAAAGAAGACAGCAGTAAAGTCGCATTACACACACACAAATAAAAAATAACACAAATAAAATAAAAATGAAGTAAAGTAGTAAATAGAATATTCAAGAGGCCTGTAACGATCAAGATAAATCCGAGTGAGCTGACTTGAGATTTTGGCATTATAACCACAAAGACTAGCTTTCGGATTTTTCTATTTTTTCTTATCTTCAGAGAAGATTGGAATCATAGGATTAAGTTAAGAAGTTTCAACCTTTCTATTATACACATATCCGTTTCCGCTACAACCAGTATTTGGTTATTTCTGTTTGAGCCGTACGAGATGAAATTCTCATATACGGCTCTCAAGGGGGTTCCCTTGGTTTACCTATCTCAATAAAGTCTATGATT